TTCGAACTATCTATGGCGTATTAGGTATCAAAATTTGGATATTTATAGATGAAGAATAAAAAAACTTTCCTTGGCTTTTCTTTTTTTTACCCCCAAAATCCAACAAAAAATAAGAAACTCGTTCATTTTTTTGATTGAATATAAAAAAAAAGAGCTCTTAATTCCGTAATTCTTTAATTCTATAGGATTGAATAAAAATTCGATTGAATGTTTGATATAATTGCTATGCTTAGTGTGTGACTCGTTGGTTTTTTTAGGAATAAATAAGGTTCAAAAAAAACAAGCCCCCTAATATGAGCTAATAACTATAGAACTAAGAACCAACTCATCACTTCGCATTATCTAGATCCAACAAAGCAGTCAAGATATGATAAATTTTTCATATCATTGTAGCAACTGAAATTTGTTTTGCATAAACTAAAAAAGAAAAAAATCTAATTCTAAGGTGTGAACCGGAATATAGAAAAAATATGTGAATAGAAGGGTGAAAGAAAGAGAGAAAAAGAATATCAATGATATAGAATTCCAATATGTAAGGTCTATGAGTCATCTAGTCATCTCATAAAAGACAATGTAATAAAGCATCAATACTGATTCATACATAATTAAATGATAGATATAGAACAAAAAACCAAGAGCCTTGAGCCAATAAAGACTGAGAAAATTGACTCAAAAATAAATTTCATTAAGAGCTCCGTTGTAAAATTAAGACCTAACCATTAAACAAGAAGCGATGGGAACGATGGAACCCATGAATGCAAAAGATTTTATTGAAACCAAATCCTAAGGATTCATTGGTCGGGATGGCGGAAAGAACCGATAAATAATTAATCTATTCTGATCTGAGAAGTACTGAATTAACATTAACCTTACAACTAAACTAAAATAGATATTTAGAGTAAATATTCGCCCGCGAAAACATTCTTTTTTGGATTGCTACATTTTGGATTTGGGGCAATCCGATACGATACAATGAAAAAATAAATAGAAATATATGTTTAATAGGTTTAATTATATATCCAAAATACCCGAACAGGGTATACAAAACACTAATAGGATTTAGCTTCAATGTCAAAGAATACCGCGATTTCATCTATTATTCATTAAATATATATATATATATCAATTATCAATTCAAATTAAATATTTTGAATCCCCCCCTTTTTTTTTCGCGAGGAGCTGGATGAGACGAAACTCTCACGTCCAGTTCTGTAGTAGAGGTGGAATTCAGAAAGAACCATCAACTATAACCCCAAAAGAACCAGATTCCGTAAACAACATAGAGGACGAATGAAGGGAATGTCTTATCGAGGTAATCATATTAGTTTCGGTAAATATGCTCTTCAAGCGCTTGAACCCGCTTGGATCACATCTAGACAAATAGAAGCAGGGCGGCGGGCAATGACACGAAATGCACGTCGTGGTGGAAAAATATGGGTACGTATATTTCCCGACAAACCAGTTACAGTAAGACCCACAGAAACACGTATGGGTTCGGGTAAAGGCTCGCCTGAATATTGGGTAGCTGTTGTTAAACCCGGTCGAATCCTTTATGAAATAGGCGGGGTCGCAGAAAATATAGCCAGAAAGGCTATTTCAATAGCAGCGTCCAAAATGCCTATCAAAACTCAATTTATTATGTTGGGATAAGAATGTAGAATCAAAGAAAATAAATTCTGGGAATGAAAAATGTAAGGTTTTTTTTGACAAAAAATATTTCTTTCTTTTTCTTAGCCCTTTGCATTGAAAGAACAAATAAAAAAATGATTCAACCCCAGACACATTTGAATGTAGCAGATAACAGTGGGGCTCGAGAATTGATGTGTATTCGAATCATAGGAGCTAGTAATCGCCGATATGCTTATATCGGCGACGTTATTGTTGCTGTGATTAAAGAAGCAATACCAAATATGCCCCTAGAAAGATCGGAAGTGGTCAGAGCTGTAATTGTACGTACCTGCAAAGAACTTAAACGTGACAACGGTATGCTAATACGATATGATGACAATGCCGCAGTTGTCATTGATCAAGAAGGAAATCCTAAAGGAACTCGCGTTTTTGGTGCGATCGCCCGGGAATTGAGGCATTTAAATTTTACTAAAATAGTTTCATTGGCGCCCGAGGTATTATAATAGTCTTAAAATATAAGATGAGACTATGATATAGTTATAGTAGAGTATTGGAAAGAAATAGATTCAAATAAATTTAGTAGATTGTGTTTCACGCATATACCTTTAATTTAAGAATATAATTTTGTTTCATAAACAAAAAAGTAAGTAAAAAAACATGTTGATTATATCAAAATTTGGGGGCAACAAGAATTTTAGTCCATCATGAGTAGGGACACTATTGCTGACATACTAACCTCTATACGCAATGCGGGTATGGATAGAAAAAGAGTAGTTCGAATAGCATCTACTAATATCACTGAAAACATTGTTAAAATCCTTTTACGAGAAGGTTTTATCGAAAATGTGAGGAAACATCGAGAAAGCGATAA